CTAAAAAAAGTCGAAAAAAATCCAATGAATTTAAAACTTATTTTTTGGTAAATCGATTGTGAAATGCTTTTCTAGAATGCCCAATATCTGTTTTACATCTTCGATGCGAAAATGTTCCATTTTCATAAGATTTTCTCGACTGTTATTCAAAAGGTCCAATAATTATAATGTATATATTGGACCTTTTGAGGCAATTATAGATCTTAGGAGACAATTCTGATTGGTCAATAAAAATAGATTTCAATGCTATTTTTTTTTTCTTAGTTTAGCCAATTTATCATGAAAGGTAAGGGGGGTTAAAGGAACCGTGTGTTGATTGTCCTCTAAATGTAAATTTTCTTCTTCTGTATGTAAAAAAGGAATAAATAAATCAATCAAATTCCGGGAGGCTTCATGAAGTGCTTCTTTAGGAGTTAAACTTCCGTTTGTCCATATTTCGAGAAAGAGTATTTCTTGTTTCTCATTCCCATTCCCATAAGAATGAATACTATGATTCGCATTTCGAACAGGCATGAATACAGCATCTATGGGATAACTTCCATCTTGAAAATGATTTGGCGTTTTTATAAGATATCCACGATTCCTCTCGATTTGTAATCCAATACAAAAATCAATTGGTTCCGTCAAGCTAACTATATGCTGTGTATTATCAATGATTTCGACATAGGGCGGTGAGATGATATCTTGAGCAGTTACATATCCGGGACCCCTGACACAAATGGACGCATCGCAAGTTCCATATAGATTACTTCTCAATACAATTTCTTTCAAATTCATTAAAATTTCATGTACTGATTCTTGAATACCCACTATGGTAGAATATTCATGTGGTATTTTCTCAGATTTTGCGCGTGTGATGCATGTTCCTTCTATTTCTCCAAGCAAAGCTCTTCGCATCGCAATGCCTATTGTGTCAGCTTGACCTTTCATAAGTGGAGACAGAATAAAGCGTCCATAATAAAGACGCTTACTGTCTGCTCTTGATTCAACGCACTTCCACTCTAGTGTCCGAGTAGATACTGTTACTTTCTCTTGAACCATAGTAATATTATTTGATCAGATCGTTGAATCATTTATTTCTCTTGTTTCTCTTGAAATCTCTTCAATGTTTATTTCTATACACGTCTTCTTTTCGGAGGTCTACAGCCATTATGTGGGAGGGGGGTTACATCACGTATGAAAGTTAATAGTATACCGCTTCTGCGAATAGCTCGTAATGCTGCGTCTCTTCCGAGACCAGGACCCTTTATCATGACGTTGGCTCGTTTCATACCTTGATCTACTACTGTACGAATCGCATTTCCTGCTATGGTTTGAGCAGCAAACGGTGTCCCTCTTCTTCTACCTCTGAATCCACAAGTACCGGCAGAGGACCAAGAAACTACTTGACCCCGTATATCTGTAACAGTCACAATGGTATTATGGAAACTTGCTTGAACATGAATAACTCCCTTTGGTATTCGGCGTGTACTCTTACGTGAACCAAAACGTCCCTTCCTACGTGAACCAATTCTCGGTATAGCTTTTGCCATATTTTATCATCTCATAAATATAAGTCAGAAATTTATGGATATATCCATTTTATGTCAAAACAGATCCTCGTTTTATTTGTACATCGGTTTTTTTAACGAATATGATTATCCTTGTCGTTGTTTATGTCTTGGGTTGGAACAAATTACTATAATTCGTCCCCGCCTACGGATTAGTCGACATTTATCACAAATTTTACGAACAGAAGCTCTTATTTTCATATTTGCCATTCTTTAACTTAACTCTGAATCTACTTCTTGGAAGAAAATAAGTTTCTTGAAACTTTTCATCTCAAATCGTATTCCCACGAAAGAAATGTGAAAGTTGAAAAAAAAACACCTAATCTTTCGAGTCCTTGTTGCGAAGCCGATAAATTATACGCCCTCTGGTTGAATCATAACGACTTACTTCAACTTGGACTCTATCGCCTGGAAGTATCCGTATAAAACTACGTCGGATCTTTCCTGAAATATAACCTATAATCAGATCTCCATTATCTAAATGAACTCGGAACATACCATTTGGAAGTGATTCCGTAATTAAGCCCTCATGAATACGTTTTGGTTCTTTTTGACTCATTTCCTCCTCCTTGAGGTATTAACAAATAGGGGAGGGGCGATATTTGACAACCCGCCCCCCTTTTTTTTTTCATAAATAGGAAGTTTCAAATCCAATTCGGATATTACAAGGATTACCATATATAACACAAAATTTCTCCGCCGATTCTTTCTAGTCGAGCCTCTCGGTCTGTCATTATACCTCGAGAAGTAGAAAGAATTACAACCCCCATCCCGCCTAAAATTCTAGGAATTCGTTGATAGTTAGAATAGATTCGTAGACCGGGTCGACTGATCCGTTTTAAATTGAAAACGTTTCTCTTTCTATAAGGCTTTTGCCTATTCCTCCTATGTCGTAGGGTTAAAACCAAAAAAGATTTGCTGTTTTCTTGATGTTTTCTCGCATTTTCGATAAAACCTTCTCGTAAAAGTATTTTAACAATATTTTCAGTGATATTGGTAGATGCTATTCGAACCACTCTTTTTCTATCCATATCAGCATTTCTTATAGAGGTTATTATGTCAGCAATAGTATCCTTACCCATGATGAATTAATTTTTTTTCCTCAAAATTTGGATATAATCAACATGTTTTTCTTGTTTTTTTTTTTTTTTTGATAAATATGAATGATTAAAGGTATATGCGTGAGACACAATCTACTAATGAATCTGAATCTATTTCTGAATCTATTTCTTTCAAATACCCTACTATAACCATATCATGGTCTCGTTTTATAATACCTCGGGAGCTAATGAAACTATTTTAGTAAAATTTAGCTGTCTCAACTCCCCGGCAATCGCACCAAAAACCCGAGTTCCCTTTGGATTTCCTTCTTGATCAATGAGGACTGCAGCATTGTCATCATATCGTATTATCATACCGCTGTCACGTTTGAGTTCTTTACAAGTACGTACAATTACAGCTCTGACCACTTCTGATCTTTCTAGGGGCATCCTTGGCACTGCTTCTTTAATCACAGCAACAATAACGTCACCAATATGAGCATATCGGCGATTGCTAGCTCCTATGATTCGAATACACATCAATTTTCGAGCCCCGCTGTTATCCGCTACATTCAAATAGGTCTGAGGTTGAATCATATCATTTTTTTGAATCTGTTCTTTCAAGGCAAAAGGCGAAGAAAAAAAAGAAATATTGTTTGTCCAAAAAAAGAAACCTGCACTTGCTATTTTTTTTGAATCCCCAAGACAGCTATTCACCTATTTCCCTTCAGTCTATTTTTCCTTTTAGTCTATTCTTCATTTTTATCCCGAAATAATGAATTGAGCCCGTATAGGCATTTTGGACGCTGCTATTGAAATAGCCTTTCTGGCTATACTTTCTGTTACTCCACCCATTTCATAAAGTATGCGGCCCGGTTTAACAACAGCTACCCAATATTCGGGGGATCCTTTCCCCGAACCCATACGTGTTTCTGCGGATCTTACTGTAACCGGTTTGTCTGGAAATATACGTACCCATATTTTTCCACCACGACGTGCATTTCGTGTCATTGCTCGTCGACCTGCTTCTATTTGTCTCGATGTGATCCAAGTGGGTTCAAGTGCCTGAAGAGCATATTTACCGAAACAAATGTGATTACCTCGATAAGATATTCCCTTCATTCTTCCTCTATGTTGTTTACGGAATCTAGTTCTTTTAGGGTTATAGTTGATGGTTGGTTCTGAATTCCATCTCTACTACAGAACCGGACGTGAGAGTTTCTTCTCATCCAGCTCCTCGCGAATAGAATAGAAAGGATTCACAAATCTTTCATTTCAATTAAGATATATCTTGAATTTAAAATATACATGTATTTAATGAGTAATACGGCGAATCATGTATTTTACCTAATCTAGATCAAATCTATTAGTCATTTGTATATCTTGTTTGTATAGATAACTAAACATATTAATAATTATTTCTAAATTTTTTTATTTATAGATAGTATTACTTTTTATATTAGAATGTTATAATGACTCTTTACTTTGTTTTGCCCCTTAGCCTATTTGATTTTGATTGACCCAAATTTTGCAAATCAACAAAATCCAGTTTTCGCGGGCGAATATTGACTCTTTCGATCGCTATTTCATTTGTAGGGTTAGCTTATGACTTTTCCGAATAGATGAATCGGTCTCTGGTTCGTTTCGCCATCCCGATCAATGAATCATTCGAATTCGTTTTCAATAGAATCTTTTGGATTCACAGGTTCCATCGTTCCCATCGCTTCTTTCTTAATGGTTAGGTCTTAATTCTACAATGGAGCTCATAATGAAATTTGTTCTTGAGTCAACCCTCTCAGTCTTTATTGGCCCGAAGCTCTTGATTTTTTTTCGATAAGCCGATTCATTTCATTATAGATGAATCAGTATTGATGCTTTATTACATTGCCTTTTATGAGATGACTCATAGACCTTACATATTATTTATATTGGAATTATATATCATTGATAGTCTTTTTATCTCTTTCTCTCACCCTTCCCTTTATCCACACCCTTCTTCTCTATTTCGCTTTACAACTTAGAATCAAATTGATTTTTCTTTTGTTTATGCAAAAAAATGAATCAGTTGCTACAATCATATGACCAATATATCATATCTTGACTGGCTCTTTGGATCCAGATAATGTGAAGTGATGAGTTGGTTATTAGTTCTATAGTTATTAGTTTAGACTAAAGTAAGGGGTTGGTCTTTTTTTCACCCTAATCCTAAAAAACCCAACGAGTCACACACTAAGCATAGCAATTATATCAAATCATTAATTGAATTTTTATTCAACCCTATAGAATTAAGAAGAATTAAGAATGAGAATTGTTTGTTTTGGTTTTGATTGAACAGAAAAAGAAGGAAGGAACTTATTTTGTTCCAGCGATGGATAGAAGAGAAAGGTAGGGAAAGGTTTATTATTCCCCGTCTATAAATATCCAAATTTTGATGCCTAATACCCCATGGATAGTTCGAACTGTATAGGAGCAATAATCAATTTTAGCTCGAATGGTTTGTAGAGGAACCCTACCTTCTCTGATCCATACGACACGTGCAATCTCTTTTCCATTGATACGCCCTGCTATTTGTACTTGAATTCCTTTTGTACCTTCTTTTTCAGTTAATTCAATAACCTTTTTCATTGCTTTGCGAACGGAAACTCTATTCTTTAATTGGTTGGCTAGAAATTCTGCCAGAATATTAGGGTTTCCATAAGGTTTTTCAATTTCTGTGATAGCAATGTTAAGTTTTCGGTTCACCCAATGAAATTCTTTTTGTAGATTCATCTGTAATTCTTCTTGTAAATTCCTCTTTAATTTTTCAATTTCTCGCGTCTGACTTTTTATTAATAACTTTGAGAATCCCATATAGATTATGACCTGTATCAGATCGATACTTTTTTGAATCTCTATACGTCCAATTCCCTCGACGCCGGAAGCTATTCTCATATTTTTTTGTATATAATTTTTGATAGAATTTCTTATTTTTTGATCTTCTTGTAGACCTTCAGAATAATTTTTTGGTTGCGCAAACCAAAGGGAATGATGACTTTGAGTTGTACCAAGTCTGAAACCAAGTGGATTTATTTTTTGTCCCATACTCCCCCATTACTATACATATCATGATACGTCACATCTGTATACTTATTTTTCCATTTTTTCCATTTAGGTTTTTTTGACCATTCAAGAAAGTTTTTCCTTACATATTCAGGTAAGGACATATCTTTCACTGTAATAGTTATATGGCAGGTAGGTCTTTTTATCGGATAACTACGTCCTCGAGCTCGAGGTTTTAATTTCTTCACGGCAGTACCCTCGTTGACTTCAGCTTTACTAATGATTAAATTTGCTTCATTGGAACCCAGAATGTAACTAGCATTTGCTGCTGCAGAATAAACCAATTTAAAAATTGGATAACATGCTCGATAAGGCATGAGTTCTAGTATCATAAGTGTTTCTTCGTAGGAACGTCCACGAATTTGATCGATTACTCTTCGCGCTTTGTGAGCAGACATAGCTATATGTTGACCTAAAGCATATACGTCTGTTTGTTTCTTCTCGAACATAAAGTTTGCCTCCTACTAATGAATGATAAGCATGTAGATAGATATATCTAATCTATTTTTATTAATCTAAATTTTTATTAACATTTCTTAACGACGCGATCTATTATCGCTTTTCGCGTGTCCTCGGAAATTTAAAGTAGGTGCAAACTCTCCCAATTTGTGGCCTACCATACGATCTGTGATATAAATAGGCAGATGCTCCTTTCCATTATGGATAGCAATAGTATGACCGACCATTGTGGGTATAATGGTAGATGCCCGGGACCAAGTTATTATTATTTCTTTTTCTTCTTTTGTGTTAAGCTTATCCATTTTTCTTAGTAAATGATTTGCTACAAAAGGATTTTTTTTGAATGAATGTGTCACAACTTACTCCTATATTTTTTTCTTTTGTTTTGTAAAGACGAAGAACGAAATAGAATTTTCTCTCCTATTTATTACGGCGACGAAGAATCAAATTATCACTATATTTATTCCGTTTTCGACTTCTTTTTCCAAGTGCAGGATAACCCCAAGGGGTTGTGGGTTTTTTTCTACCAATTGGGGCCCTCCCTTCACCACCCCCGTGGGGATGGTCTACAGGGTTCATAACTACTCCCCTTACTACAGGACGCTTACCTAGCCAACGCTTAGATCCGGCTCTACCCAAACTTTTCTGGTTCACCCTAACATTCCCCACTTGTCCGACTGTTGCTGAGCAGTTTTTGGATATCAAACGGACCTCCCCAGAAGGTAATTTTAATGTGGCCGATTTCCCCTCTTTTGAAATCAGTTTTGCTACAGCACCCGCGGCTCTAGCTAATTGTCCACCCTTTCCAAGTGTCATTTCTATGTTATGTATGGCCGTGCCTAAGGGCATATCGGTTGAAGTAGATTCTTCTTTTTGATCAATCAAAACCCCTTCCCAAACTGTACAAGCTTCTTCCAAAGCATACGGCTTTCTGGATGTAGATAATGATATCTATACAGATGGATCTTATATATCGTATAGTGAAGTAACACATGGGTGGATATATAGGAATCTAAATCTGCCAAATCGATCATGTTATGATCTTCTACATCCTCGGTTTTCCCGTTCCGTCATCTGGCTTATGTTCTTCATGTAGCATTCAGACCGAATGACTCTATGAAATTACGTCGATACTTCCACATATTATGGGTAACATAGGAGACATCTCTATTTTTCCCCGGGGAATCTTTAGAATTCCCACTGCTTAGCTTTCAATTCGCCTCTGACCATCAAATGAAATGTGAATAACCCGTCCTCTTCTCTTTGAAAGAAGGGGCGCTTCCAGTTCTATCGGTGCTTGAAACAATTTTGTTTTCTCCATATTACTAGATCTCTAGAGTCAATAATTTTAT